TTGAAGAGAAGGACTAATCAGTTCTTTCTTTCATGGCACCAAACATGCCAATATTAGCATTGATGGTACGTAAATGTAACTCGTTGTTCAAACAACTATTCAGAGTTCCTAGAGCTCCTTGTAAGGCTTGTTGGAAGACCCGTTGTCGGACTTGATTAATCGCTCTTTGTTGTTCAAAATGAATGGTTTCATTTTTGTAATTTTCTAATTGTTCTAAAGTTTTATAAGTTGAATTAATTAAATTCATTTTTTCTCGTTCTATTTCAGAATATCCATTCACTCGAAACTGATCCGCTTCCATTTCTACTTTCCTTAAGCGAGCCCGGGCTTTTTCCAGCTGTTCAATGGCCTTTCCGCGTAGTTCTTCTGAATTTCGAATAGTATTCAAGATCCTCTGTTTTCGATTATCTAATAAATCACTTAATGAAAGTAGATTATCTTTCCATTCATTTCAAAACGTTCATGATCCCTTCCCGAACCAAACTTGAATCTTTCAATTCATTTGGCTCTCACGTTCAATTACTTCAATTATTTATGGCGAATTTCCATATCTTTTTTGAATGTAATGAACCTATCCTCTCTTCTCTGTTCATATTCCAAAAAAAAGTATCACTAATAAAAAAAAGACCAGAATATTCAGAGGACTCTTCTGACCAAACAAAAACTAAAAAATAAGTAATTGTCAGCAAAGTTGTTTTTTTTTTTTTTCTTCACTTCAAATCCAAAAATTTGTCTTACTTTATATGTAGGTCATCGACTCAGCGTTTGACATTTATTTACTATCAATATTCATTTTATTTACTATCAATATTAATAAAAATAAAAAAAAAAAGGATGAACATTTTTCCAATAAAGGATTCAAATCATTTTATCGACATGAGTGTTCTATATCGATAAATTTCGAACTATTCTTTTTTAAAAAAACCATTTCGTTATTAACATAGTGGTAGAAAGAATACCATGCTGTGCCTAGACTTCAAACGGTTTGGCTTTAACCATGTTAATGGTTCCCCATTATTGGTTGATAGAGAATCAAAGTATATTTACCAACAAATCGCGAAATGCTATGGTTCTTACATATGATTTCTTTATTTATTCAGAAGTAATTCGCGAAATCATGTACCTTTCGTCCCTAGTTATAAAGAAAAAAAAGAGGTACAGCTGGTTGAATCCAACCTATTCTTGAAATAAACAACCCGCACACACTCCCTTTCCAAAAAAGATCAATACACCAATCACTACGCTGAGATTTATTAGATTTGTTGCTAAAATATCGGTATTAAACCCGAAACTCCCGGCGGATGGCCAGTGACCCAAGAAAACGAAAGAATCGGTTACATTTTTCATATGAGCTCCTCTTATAGATAAACTAAAAAAATCGTTGTATTGCTTCACCTCTTTGCTACTTCTAAATAGAAAATCGATTCAAAAATCGATTCAATTTCGAAATGAATTGTCTTTTTTCAATTGAGATTCCCAATAAGCAATAAGAATAATACTTATTGGAATAGAATTAGGTACTAGGTTTCATGTGAATTGCGAAATACCTCTTTTGTTGCAACACTTCTCCTTTGGACTAAAAAGGGGAAGGAAGAAAGGGAGTGGGTAACACTAATTCCTCATCCTCAAATCAGTCCTTCCCGTAGGTTAGTTTCTCAACGAATAAGTAATTGTGTAGGAACGATATTTTGATATAATGTGAAAAAGCAACCTGCAAGTCCAATACCCGAAAAGAAATATGTATTTACCCTATTTCTTTTTCTTTTCTCGGATTAAACAAAAGGATTCGCAAATAAAAGCGCCAATGCTACAACCAATCCATAAATTGTTAAAGCTTCCATAAAAGCCAAACTAAGCAATAAAGTACCTCGTATTTTTCCCTCTGCCTCGGGCTGTCTCGCAATACCCTCTACAGCTTGGCCCGCAGCAGTACCTTGACCAATTCCAGGCCCAATAGAAGCAAGTCCTACAGCCAACCCAGCAGCAATAACGGAAGCGGCAGAAATCAGTGGATTCATGATAAGTTCCTCACAAAAAAAAAAAGAAATGGTTAATGATACAATCAACCAATGAATTATGACTTAATTATTCTATTGCTAATATTCATCTAGTCAAAATAACTAAAAACTCCAAATTGAAATAGGAATAAGAATATTATTGAATCATTAGATCATTAGAAAGACTTCATCTTTTTTAGTTCCTATTTGTAGAGTCTTTCCGAATCAATCCAACTTGAGTTTTTTCATTTCCTTTTCTAATCATTATCTAATATCAAATATACGTATATTTCTTCCATAACGTAAACTGCCCATTCTATCTTAAATTCAATCGGATTTTCGAATCATTCTTCGAAACATCTAATCTACGAGAGTTAACTTATAGCCATTGGATTCCACATACCTGGCGCGACCCCTCTCTACTAACCAACTCCCCTTTAGTTGAAACTTCTCGAAGATCGTTTTTCTATTATCGTAGACTCTATTTGTATATTTAGAAAATA